GTTGCATATTTCTATATCTATATCTCCCGAGAACCTCCTTTTTTTTACTAGAATCCCTGTTGGATCGGATTCTAACGAATCCTTAGGGAACTCGTAAGAAACTCTTTATTATAAGATAAGGACGGGAGAACAAGAATAAAAAAGCGGATTATCATACATCTATTTTGTGTAGAAAGATGAATAGGTACACTTATTTAGTTCTACATTCCTTGCACTTATTATATACTTATAATAAATATACTTATCATAAGATATATTTCTAACAAGTACAAATATTAAATCGAGGCACCTATTCTATGACAGATTTCAATTTACCCTCTATTTTTGTGCCTTTAGTGGGCCTAGTATTTCCGGCAATTGCAATGGCTTCTTTATCTCTTCATGTTCAAAAAAACAAGATTGTTTAGATCCGATGGGATCAAATCTCATCAATTTATTTTAACACTTGGACTTGGATCATAATACAGATATCTTTTAGTGGAATAGGGTACGGTACGACATGTGACTCCCTCCGAGCACAAATAAAAAAGCTGTTATTGTTATGCATGCAGATCCATGATATATGGATAAATGCATGTATATTATATGTGGGTATAGCTGTTTTTGTTTTCAAATAGATCAGCGAATATCTGAAATAGAAAGTCAATGTATCTATATGTATGTAGATATACATAGTGGGATCATATGAAGGGGATGTTATTATTTTATATCTAACCAATTCGATGAATTACTCCTAATGGTTTACATCATAATAGTGCTAGTTGATGAGAGTTACTTCGGGATCAAAACAAAAAAAAGTAAAGTCAAATTCATTTGGCTTATTCTATTATCTCAATTGCAATAGAATGCAACTGGATCGAGTATGAACTGGCAATCCGAACGTATATGGATAGAACTTGTAACGGGGTCTCGAAAAACAAGTAATTTCTGCTGGGCCTGTATCCTTTTTTTAGGTTCACTAGGATTCTTATTGGTTGGAACTTCCAGTTATCTTGGTAGAAATCTGATATCCGTATTTCCCTCTCAGGAAATCCTTTTTTTTCCCCAAGGAATCGTGATGTCTTTCTATGGGATCGCCGGTCTGTTCATTAGTTCCTATTTGTGGTGCACAATTTCGTGGAATGTAGGTAGTGGTTATGATCTTTTTGATAGAAAAGAAGGAATAGTGTGTATTTTTCGTTGGGGATTTCCTGGAATAAATCGTCGCATCTTCCTTCGATTCCTTATGAGAGATATCCAGTCAATCAGAATGGAAGTTAAAGAGGGTCTTTATCCTCGTCGTGTCCTTTATATGGAAATCAGAGGCCAGGGAGCCATTCCCTTGACTCGTACCGATGAGAATTTTACTCCACGAGAAATTGAACAAAAAGCTGCTGAATCGGCCTATTTCTTGCGCGTACCAATTGAAGTATTTTGAAATGAACTGAAGAATGAATGCTTTCTCCGCATGAGGGAAGGAACTCAGGAATCCCCTTTTTAATATAACTGAAGTTTCTTCGGAACGTTTATTCGAGCAAAACATGTTCGATTCTATTTCCCCCGTTCCGTTGGTAATACCGTTGTGTTGTGGCCCATAGAATAAAGCAGGCGGACGAATACGGAACAACCATAATAAGAAGCTATTTTTATCCACCAAAACAAAAACTCTTTTTTTTACATATGGAACTAAACTCAATTCTTTCATACTAGTAACAAATCTAATAAGTATGTATTCATCACACATATCAGAACATTTCGGAATACAGTACAGAATTCATCTTTTTAGGACCAATATTTTGAATTGATACGTTAGATACAGATGGATCGTATCTCGTAAATTATCTCTCTTTCATCAATCGATGTTTCTTTTTTTTTATCCTTTCTTTTGCTCCTTGATGACCAAACGATTGGATCTCTCATAACTATTCAATTTCTCCCTTGTTTTGCCACCCATTTCGGATTTCATCATCAATATTCTTCAGAAATATCCCCTCAATTATTCCTGGGCTGTGGGTAGCCAGTGAAACATTTCGAAATAATTGATTGATCCAGGGGGAGTTCTTTCGTCTCGAAATCCGAATAATATTCATTACTTCAAGTGGTTTTTCGGGCATTCATCGAAAGGAACAAATGAAGATACAATTGGTTCGAATTTGACCAATTGAGATATCTGGGAACTTGATTATTTCTTCATTCGAAACGGACCTTTATTCTATTTCTATATTCTTTCTAGATCCAAGGACTAAACAATTCAAAAAAAAAAGAAGGAATAGATCCGATCCATAGGTTCCATACCTTGTTATAGAACTCATGCTTCATAGAAATATCGGATCAGATAGAGTCGGCGAATGAAGCAGTTTCATTAACAATTTACAGAACAGATTAAAAGTGCCAAAAAAGAAAGCATTGACTCCCCTCCCATATCTTGCATCTATAGTCTTTTTGCCCTGGTGGATCTCTCTCTCATTTAATAAAAGTCTGGAACCTTTAGTTACTAATTGGTGGAATACAAGGCAATCCGAAACTTTTTTGAATGATATTCAAGAGAAGAACGTTCTAGAAAGATTCATAGAATTAGAACAACTATTCCTGTTGGACGAAATGATAAAGGAGTACCCGGAGACACAGATACAAAAGCTTCGTATAGGAATCCACAAAGAAACAATACAATTGGTCAAAATGCACAATGAAGATCATATCCATATAATTTTGCATTTCTCGACAAATATAATCTGTTTTGCTATTCTAAGTGGTTATTCTATTCTGGGTAATGAAGAACTTGTCATTCTTAATTCTTGGGTTCAGGAATTCCTCTATAACTTAAGCGACACAATAAAAGCTTTTTCTATTCTTTTATTAACTGATTTATGTATCGGATTCCACTCGCCCCATGGTTGGGAACTAATGATTGGTTCGGTCTACAAAGATTTTGGATTTGCTCATAATAATCAAATTATATCTGGTCTTGTTTCCACTTTTCCAGTCATTCTAGATACAATTTTGAAATATTGGATCTTCCATTATTTAAATCGTGTATCTCCTTCACTTGTAGTGGTTTATCATTCAATGAATGAATGAAGAACTCATTTGATCTGCCGATATCAATCAAATCCGAATGTTACTTCGTACATAAACAAACCATTTTTAATCTGACTCACTCTTTATACTTCTACCCGTCTAAGGGATTCCCCCTCCAGTACAATGGCAGAATCGTGGATAGGGAACTATACTAGCTACCTACCTAATTTATTGTAGAAATTTCCGGGATCAATAATTGGACCATGCAAAATAGAAATACCTTTTCTTGGGTAAAGGAACAGATGACTCGATTCATTTACGTATCGATCATGATATATGTCATAACTCGGACATCTATTTCAAATGCATATCCCATTTTTGCGCAGCAGGGTTATGAAAATCCACGAGAAGCAACTGGGCGTATTGTATGCGCCAATTGCCATTTAGCTAATAAGCCCGTGGATATTGAGGTTCCACAAGCTGTGCTTCCTGATACTGTATTTGAAGCAGTTGTTAGAATCCCTTATGATATGCAACTGAAACAAGTTCTTGCTAATGGGAAAAAGGGGGCTTTGAATGTGGGGGCTGTTCTTATTTTACCCGAGGGATTCGAATTAGCTCCCCCCGATCGTATTTCTCCCGAGATGAAAGAAAAGATAGGCAATCTGTCTTTTCAGAGTTATCGCCCCACTAAAAGAAATATTCTTGTGGTAGGTCCTGTTCCTGGTCAGAAATATAGTGAAATCGTCTTTCCCATTCTTTCCCCGGACCCTGCTACTAAGAAAGACGTTCACTTCTTAAAGTATCCCATATATGTAGGTGGGAACAGGGGAAGAGGTCAGATTTATCCCGATGGGAACAAGAGTAACAATACAGTCTATAATGCTACAGCAGCAGGTATAGTAAGCAGAATAGTACGTAAAGAAAAAGGGGGGTATGAAATAACCATAGCTGACGCATCGGATGGACACCAAGTGGTTGATATTATACCTCCAGGACCAGAACTTCTTGTTTCAGAGGGTGAATCTATCAAGCTTGATCAACCATTAACGAGTAATCCCAATGTGGGTGGATTTGGTCAGGGAGATGCAGAAATAGTACTTCAAGATCCATTACGTGTCCAAGGTTTGTTGTTCTTCTTGGCATCTGTTATTCTGGCACAAATCTTTTTGGTTCTAAAAAAGAAACAGTTTGAGAAGGTTCAATTGTCCGAAATGAATTTCTAGATCCACGGATTCATCAAGTTGGTAAAAAGAGCCGAATTGTTGTGATCGATGCAATTATGTATGATTCAAAAAAATCATGGAAAATGTTTTGCTTGCTTTGTTTATACTGTTTTTCTGCGAGATGCCGGAAATTGCTTGTATCCCATTCCTAGCAATAGTATGTATATTGCGAAGAAGACTACTTGATCCCCCCTTCTTTTTTTCAATCAAAATGGGAGTGTTGTGACTATGTTAGGCCTCCCATTGGCAGATTGTAAATGCCATGTAATGCATCAATAGTTTTTTTGTACCTAATAGAATCGAATTCTAATAGATAATAGGCATAAGTAGGAGGAGAATACACGCGGATAAATGAAAGGAACAAATGATTCTAGGAGGGATTACTCGTCTTCCTAATCTTCCACACAAGAAAAGGGTGGAAAATTCCTTTTCTTGTGTGGAAATAATAATGATTCTTGATCCTGTTCGTCAAAGATTACTATTTATTTGATTTTCCAGTTCTATCGGAACTAGTTTGTTTCGATTCATAAGAAGTAGTGGACAAACAAAAAAAGGGGTGGGAGTAACTTACTGAGTAAATAAAACTTCTTCAATGAACTTATAAAAAAAGTAAAAAAAAGAAAATTTTAACTGTGATGAAATAATCAATAAGGATTGGGATATGCGCAAAAATCCAAGATTTCATCTTTTCGCCCGGAGCATTAAGAGTCTTTTTTTTGCTTGAAATTTTCTTTTTCTAGAGTAAGATTAGTATCGAAATGATTTGCAGGATGTCTC